TTTTAGTGTAGTGTATAAAGTTGTACTTTATAATAAAGACAGGGACTTCGTGTCGATCAATCTACAATATTATCTTGATAATGGAATTTACATAGAACCAATTCTCTTTTTTTTATACATCTTTTTTTGATCAATATAAAAAAACTGTCTTGTCTTACTTTCTAGTTATAATTTATAGATTTATTTTTATTTGCAATCTGAGTCTCGTGATCTATCGAAAGAATCAACGAAGGAAAAAGCATTAGCGGCATCTATTAAAGAGCCGTAATATTTTTTTCTAGCATTCCTAAGAAAAACTGGATTGATCCATTGACAGGAGTTCTATGGTCACTTCTTCGTATTTTAAAAGGGAATAAGTATAATAAAATAATAAACCTCACAAATTTTTAATGCTTGAAACCCTGATAAAGTCAAAATGTAATTTAGAAAAAAAAAAATAAAAGAATCGGTAAGTGCGCAATATGTGACTCCCAAGTCAAGATCTTATTATGCATACTCTCTTGTTATACAACTACTATGCCTAATTTTTTATCATAGAAATCGTGTATACACTTAAAAATTTTCTTTTTGAGCAGGAAAAAGTAAAGTAAAGAGGGAAACAAAAAAGGGGGGGTCGGGCCTTCTTTAGTATCCATCTAAAACTAAAATTATGGGAAGAGCCCATTCATTGAAATAGAAAATTTAGGACGAATTTGGTTGGAATAAAATTCCAATAATCTGTATCCCTTTGCTTTCGAGATACAAATATGGGAATCCTGGAAATATCTCTTTGATTGAAATGAAAGAATTTTATTCATAAAATACATTTAGAATCCAATGTAAGGTAATAAATAAAGATATTTTTTAAATAATTCAAAACATGTTGCAGAACGATCTAGAAAACAATTGATATGGTTTGATTCCTCAATCAATTCGTAGTACCTCTAGAGTCCACTTCTTCCCCATACTACGAGTGAAAGGGAAAAAGTAAAGACTACCATTAAAGCAGCCCAAGCGAGACTTACTATATCCATGTGAATTATGTCCCCTATCTCTATGAAGGAATTATTCCATTATTGCTCATTAATAATAGTCGAATCAACGGCGCAGAGTCAAAAAGGGACTCTGACCGAACACTGTTGATGAACTAATCCCAATAACTTCTACTAAATTCCTATACGACTTTTAATTGGGAAAGACTAAACACAAGTAAAATAGGCAATGACACCTTAATAGAATGTTACGAATGGAACATATAGGAATAATAAGGCCTGTTCTTTTTGCCCGTTTTTATCTTTATATAAGTTAATTATATTCTCCATTCAGTCTAATATTGAATGTGAACGCTCATAAATTCTCGTGAGTCTGTATAGATATATAGTAAGTACTCTTATTATTAAGTATATGTATATAAAGGTTCTTCCGGTCTTTACACAACAAAACTGCTAATTTAATTAGATTTCGTATCTGGTCTATCCAACGGAATTCAAGACTTAGCCAGTATACACTACATTAGTAGTAGAATAGAGGAGAGGGGATCTGGAAGTCGTGATAGCCCTTCCACCATTAGAATCTTTTTAATCCTAGATGCAAAGATTTACTATAATCTTTTAGAAAACACCCAGGCCGAATGCACAATCCGTTTCTGCTGCCGGGGAAAAAGGGGTGAGTTATATATCAACAGAACATAATAAGAGATTTCGAGTCTTTTATTGATCAGGCGACACCCGGATTTGAACTGGGGAAAAAGGATTTGCAGTCCCCCGCCTTACCACTCGGCCATGTCGCCAAAATAATACAAAAAAAAATAGATGGAAATTTTTCTGCTTAAGGTTGGATTACTGAACCACTTTTTTGTACTTGTATATTGAAGACTTTTTTTATTAATTCTTTTCCGAAAATAAGGGCCTTTTTTTGATTTAATTTGATCCACTTCTTCGATTGATTCTATAGTATCTCAAAACACACAAACACAGTGCCTAAAAACTTCCCCTCACTTTTCTATTGAAAAGTAAAATGTGTATTTAAAAAAAAAATAAGTTGATGGCAAATTTGAACCATGAACTATTGACTTATTGACTCCTGGCTGCAAATTCATGAATGAGTCTTGGATTTGAATATCAAATTTTGTTTTCCTAATGACACAAGAAACTAAAAAATGATACATAACTAATCAGTGTTTATTCAGTATTTTTTATTTTCAATTTCTCCATTTCAATAATTATAACAATATTATAACAATATAATTATAACAATATATATGGGTAGATGTAAACCCCAGAACATAAATTGTTACACAGATATCTAATTGGTTATTTTATTTATATATGTTGCCTATAGGGAATTCTCATAAAATTTTTGTGTTTCAAATTTGAATTTTCATGGAATAAAAATAGAAGGGCAATATTAGGGGAAGACTTATATATCTATATCTGTTTAATAAATACAACCCCTCTTATAGACTTCACAATCCTTAGCCATATGCTAAAAATTCTATAGGTAAAACACCTCTCTTCTCTGT